TTCCTTCCCATTCCCATAAGAATGAATACTATGATTCGCATTTCGAACAGGCATAGATACAGCATCTATAGGATAACTTCCATCTTGAGAGTTAATTGTTGGTTTTGTACAATATCCGCGATCTCTCCTTATTTGTAATCCAATACACAAATCAATTGGTTCCGTCAGATTAGCTATATGTTGTGTTGTGTCAACTATTTCCACGGAAGGTGGTGAGATGATATCTTGAGCGGTTACGTATTTAGGGCCCTTGACGCAAATGGATGCGTCTCGAACTCCATGTATATTACTTCTCAATACAATTTCTTTCAAATTTAGTAAAATTTCATGTACCGATTCTTCAATACCTACTATCGTAGAATATTCATGTGGCACCTTCTCAGATTTTGCACACGTGATACATGTTCCTTCTATTTCCCCAAGTAAAGCCCTTCGCATGGCAATACCCATGGTATCGGCTTGACCTTTCATAAGTGGGCACAGAATGAAACGACCATAATAAAGACGATTACTATCTATTCTTGATTCAACACACCTCCACTGCAGTGTTCGAGTGGATCCTACTACTTCCTCTCGAACCATACTATAATAATACTATTATTAGATCAGATCATTGAATCATTTATTTCTCTTGAAATCCTTTTTTATTATTTCTACACACGTCTTTTTTTAGGAGGTCGACATCCATTATGTGGCATAGGTGTTACATCACGTACGAAACTTAGTCGTATACCACTTCTACAAATGGCTCGTAATGCTGCGTCTCTTCCAAGTCCAGGACCCTTTATCATAACTCCTGCTCGTTGCATACCCTGATCAACTACAGTACGAATAGCATTTACTGCTGCTGCTTGAGCAGCGTAGGGTGTCCCTCTTCTTGGGCCTTTGAATCCAAAAGTACCAGCAGAGGCCCAAGAAACCACTCGACCTTGTACATCTGTAATAGTTACAATAGTATTGTTCAAACTTGCTTGAACATGAATAATTCCTTTTGGTATTCTACGTCCATTCTTACGTGAACCAATACGCCCATTCCTACGTGAACCAATTCTTGGTATAGCTTTTGTCATATTTTATCATCTCATAACTATGAGTCAGAAATATACAGAAAGAAAAGATACGGAAATATCCATTTCATGTTAAAAGAAATCCCCCTTTTGTTCTTCCTTTATTTTAAAAAGTTTTTTGGGTTATCCTTGTCTCTGTTTATGTCTCGGATTGGAACAAATCACTATAATTCGTCCGCGCCGACGGATCAGTCGGCATTTTTCACAAATTTTACGAACGGAAGCCCGTATTTTCATATTTATTATTCCTTACCTTAATGTTGAATCTATTCCTTGGAAGAAAATAAGTCTCTTGCATTTTTTTAATTGTATCGTCATGAAAATGAAAGGAATGCTTAAAAAATTATCTAATCGTTCGAATCTTTGTTTCGAAGTCTATAAATTATACGTCCCCTGGTTGAATCATAACGACTTACTTCAATTTTGACTCTATCCCCCGGTAGTATCCGTATAAAACTACGGCGGATCCTTCCCGAAATATAACCTAGAATTACATCTTCATTATCTAAGCGGACCCGGAACATACCGTTGGGAAGTGATTCAGTAATTAAACCTTCATGAATCAATTTTTGTTCTTTCATTCCAGGTAAGCTCCTTGAAGTATCAACTAATGGAGGAAAAGTTATATAATTCACTTTTCTTCTCTATAAAAAAAATAGGAAGTTAGAGATAAAATTAGGATACCGGAGGAGGAGGATCACCATATATATAACAAAAGTTCGCCTCCAATTTTTTCTCGTCGAGCTTCTCGATCCGTCATTATACCTTGAGAAGTGGAAAGAATTACAATTCCTATTCCACCTAAAATCTTAGGAATTTGTTGGTAGTTGGAATAAATTCGTAAACCAGGTCGGCTGATACGCTTTAAAATAGTTCTATGTATTCTTTTCCTAGTCTTTTTATGTCGCAGAGTTAAAACCAAGAAATTTTTGTTACCTTCTTGATGTTTCCGAACGTTTTCAATAAAACCTTCTCGTAGAAGTATTTTCACAATATTTTCGGTAATATTAGTAGATGCTATTCGAATCGTTCCTTTTTTATCCATGTCAGCATTTCTTATAGAAGTTATTATATTGGAAATAATGTCCCTACCCATGGCGAACTATAATTATTGGTGCCTTCTAATTTTGATATAATTAACATGTTCTCTTTTTTGTTTTATTTTCTTTCATTTTTTTGTTTATTTTGTTTCATTTTTAATATTATAAAAAAAGTATATGCGTGAGACACCATCTACTACTCCACTAAATTTGATCTATTTTAGATGTTCTGATATATCATAGTCTCATTTAGTATTATTTATAATACCTCGGGAGCCAATGAAACTATTTTAGTAAAATTCAACTGTCTCAATTCCCGAGCGATCGCACCAAAAACCCGAGTTCCTTTTGGATTTCCTTCTTGATCAATGACAACCGCAGCATTGTCATCATATCGTATTATGATACCGTTGTCACGTTTGAGTTCTTTACAAGTACGTACAATTACAGCTCTAATTACTTCTGATCTTTCTAGTGGCATATTTGGCACTGCTTCTTTAATTACAGCAACAATAACGTCACCAATATGAGCATATCTATAATTACCAGCTCCTATGATTCGAATACACATCAATTCTCGGGCTCCGCTGTTATCCGCTACATTCAAAAGGGTTTGAGGTTGAATCATATCATTTTATTGGAATTTGTTATTTTAATGGAAAGGATGAAGGAAAGAAAAAAAGAAATATTTTCTGTCCAGAAATAAATAAACTTGCAGTTGTTTTTTCATCCTCAATATACCATTTAGTTCTACATCTCCATCCTGATAAATTTAGTTCGTATAGGCATTTTGGACGCAGCTAGTGAAATAGCTGCTCTGGCTACAGTTTCAGATACTCCACCCATTTCATAAAGTATTCGACCTGGTTTAACAACGGATACCCAATATTCGGGGGATCCCTTCCCCGAACCCATACGTGTTTCTGCGGGTCTTACTGTAACAGGTTTGTCGGGAAATATGCGTACCCATATTTTTCCACCACGACGCACATATCGTGTCATTGCTCTTCGCCCTGCTTCTATTTGTCTAGCTGTGATCCAAGTGGGTTCGAGTGCTTTAAGAGCGTATCTGCCGAAACAAATATGATTGCCGCGACAAGATATTCCCTTCATTCTTCCTCTATGTTGTTTACGAAATCTGGTTCTTTTGGGGTTATAGTTGATGGTCATTTCTTAATTCGATCTCTACTGCAGAACTGGACACGAAAGTTTCCTTTCATCCAGCTCCTCGCGAATGAAAAGATTCACTAATATGACATATTACAGATACACATGGAAAAAATAATCCAATAAGACATTTATCAATATTGAATTTGTTATATAGGAAGATGTATGTACGGGATATACAGATAGAATGTTTCTATTATGCATATTTATGGATTATAGATAATGTTTATAATGTTTTTTATAATGATCCTTATTTTGACCCTTCTCAAATGATGCCAAAATATTGTAATGTAATCTAAAGTTTCGCGGGCGAATATTGACTCTTTGCTTTTTGTTATTTCTAGGTCAATCCATGACTTCTCGAAATAAATTCATTTTTTCTCGGTTCGTTCCGCCATCCCACCCAATGAATTATTCGGATTTGTTTTCAGTAGAATCCTATGCAGTCACAGGTTTCATCGTTCCTATAGCTTCTCTATTAATGGTTAAGTCTGAACTCTGCAATGGAGCTCCCCCAAAAAATTTCTCTTCTCGAGTCAATCTACTTAGTTTTTATTAACTCGAGGCTCTTTATTATTTATTATTCATATCACTTTATTTTATTATTATTTTATATTTATTCAGTTTTGATGCTTTATTACATTGCCTTTTATGAGGTAATTCATAGACCATACATATTGGAATCATATATCATTGATATTTTTGTTCTTTCTTTCTCTCATCCTTCCATTTATCTACATCTCTTTATTTTTGCTTCACAACCTAATCCATAAATAAGATTTTTTATCGAAAAGATTTTAGTTGCAGTTGCTGCAACTATATGATTGATCCACTCATCTCATATAGTGACTGTTTCTTGGGATATTGATATTACGAAGCAATAAGTTAGTTATTAGTTTTTTTATTATACTTATTAAGTTAAGTTTAAGTAACTTATTAAGTTTAAGTAGGGGTCAGTCTTTTTTTTTTATCCCAACTCTTAACTCTAAAGAAAAATTAACGAGTCACACACTAAGCATAGCAATTCTAACAAATGGTCAATCGAATTTTTATTCAACCTTATAAAATTGGAATTGCTCATTTTTGTTTGATTTAATGGAAAAAGAATGAACAAGTTTGTGATTTTTTGTTCTATCACTGAATAGAAAGTAAAGACAAATAAAAGTCTATTATTGCTCCTCCCAAAATATCCAAATTTTGATGCCTAATACTCCATAAATAGTTCGAATTGTATAGGAACAATGATCAATTTTAGCGCGAATTGTTTGTAAGGGAACTCTCCCCTCTCTGATCCATTCGACACGTGCAATTTCTTTTCCGTTGATCCGCCCTGCAATTTGCACTTGAATTCCTTTTGTATCTGTTTGTTCAGCTAATTCAATAGCTTTTTTCATTGCCTTTCGGAATGAAACTCTATTTTTTAATTGTAAAGCTATATATTCCGCAAGAATATTAGGTTGCCCATAGGGTTTTTCCACTTTTGTAATAGCAATATTGAGTCTCCGGTTCACAGAATGCAATTTTTTTTTTATATTTACCTGTAATTCTTCGATGCTTCCTGTTCGGCTCTCTATTAAGAAATTAGGAAATCCAATATAGATTATGACCTGGATCAAATCGATCCTTTTTTTAATTTCTATCCGTGCAATTCCTTCGAAACCCGAGGATATTCTCCTATTTTTTTGTACATAGTTCTTAATACAATTCCTTATTTTTTCATCTTCTT